GAAGATTATATGGAAAAATGGTGGTTCAATTCGATGTTGTCTAACGAGAAGTTAAAGTTAGAACATAGGTATGGTTTAAGTAAATCAATGGAAAGTCTTGATGCTATTGGCCATACCAGTGGAAGTGATGAACCCCTTCTAAATGATACGGAGAAAAATTGGAGTGATAGTGTTAGTTATAGTTTCAGTAATGTTGATTATTTATTTGGTATCAGGGATATTTGGAGTTTGATCTCTGATGACACTTTTTTAGTTAGGGATAGTAATGGTGACAGTTATTCCGTATATTTTGATATTGAAAATCATAGTTTTGAGATTGACAATGATAGTTCTTTTCTGAGTGAATTAGAGGGTTTTTTTTCTAGTTTTTTGAATAGGGGGTCTAAGAGAAACAATCACTACTATTATCATTACATGTATGATACTCAATCTAGTTGGACTAATCACATTAATAGTTGCATTAATAGTTATCTTCGTTTTGAAGTCAGTATTAATAGTTCCATTTCAGGTGGTACTGACAATTACAGTGACAGTTACATTTATAGTTTCATTTGTACTGAAAATGTAAGTGGTAGTGAAAGTGGAAGTTTTAGTATAAGAACTCGTAATAATGGCAGTGATTTCAATATAAGAGGAAGATCTAATGATTTCGATATAAATAAAAAATACAGACATTTATGGGTTCAATGCGAAAATTGTTATGGATTAAATTATAAAAAACTTCTTAGGTCAAAAATGAATATTTGTGAACAGTGTGGATATCATTTGAAAATGAGTAGTTCAGATAGAATCGAACTTTCGATTGATTCGGGCACTTGGGATCCTATGGATGAAGATATGGTTTCTATGGACCCCATTCAATTTCATTCAGAAGAGGAACCTTATAAAGATCGTATCGATTCTTATCAAAGAAAGACAGGTTTAACTGAAGCTGTTCAAACAGGCATAGGTCAACTAAACGGTATTCCCACAGCAATTGGGGTTATGGATTTTCAGTTCATGGGAGGTAGTATGGGATCTGTAGTAGGTGAGAAAATCACTCGTTTGATTGAGTATGCTACTAATCGATCTCTACCTGTCATTATTGTGTGTGCTTCTGGAGGAGCACGCATGCAAGAAGGAAGTTTGAGCTTGATGCAAATGGCTAAAATATCTTCTGCTTCATATGATTACCAATCCACTAAAAAGTTATTCTATGTACCAGTCCTTACATCTCCTACAACCGGTGGAGTAACAGCCAGTTTTGGTATGTTGGGAGATATCATTATTGCTGAACCTAATGCGTACATTGCATTTGCGGGTAAAAGAGTAATTGAACAAACATTGAATAAGACAGTACCCGATGGTTCACAAGTGGCTGAGTATTTATTCCATAAAGGCTTATTCGACCCAATCGTACCACGTAATCCTTTAAAAGGTGTTCTAAGTGAGTTATTTCAGCTCCATGGTTTCTTTCCCTTGAATCAAAATTCAAAAAATTAAAGTATAGCACTAGATTCAGTTATTTTGTTTGTAGCGAACAAGTATTTAGTTCATCATAATAAAAAAAAACTAAGAAAAATGTTCTTTGGTGATATAAGTTACACTTTCTAGTAAGAGTCAGAAGTTTCGGATAATTTTTTTTCTTCCGGATACATATCTATTTTTTATCTTACCCCTATTCATGATTAGGTATTATGAACCTCTATCAACAGGATAAAATAAAAAAGTGAATTTCTCTTTCCGAGGAATTCTAATTTGGGGAAATAAAAAGAATTTTATCTGGCTATCTTACGCATTAATTAAGATAGACAATAATGAAAAAAAAAAATAGTTAAAAATAAAAAGAAATATAAAATATGGAAATGAAATAAAATAATTTCTACATCTATCGCATTTTTACTATGAATCCCTGTTTGTTGGATCCTATTATTTAGAGTCGCGAATTCATAATGAACTTCATTTTCATAAGAAAACTCCTTTTAAATAAAAAACTCCTTATTAGATTAGAAAGAAAGATAGAAAGAACATAAGGATGGGAGAAGAAGAATAATAAAATTTGTAAAAGAAGATTACCCTATTTATATTCGTGTAGAAAGATGAATAGGTACACTTAATTTAGTTCTACATTTTTGCACTTATTATCTATCCTTTTTTTTATTAAAATTTCATATTTTTATATTTCAAATTTCTATTTTAATATAAATATATTATTTATAAATTATATATTTATATATACTTAATTGTTTATATATACTTAGTAGTATAATATTATATAAAATACAATAGTCAATATTACCTAATATTACTTATAATAGATATACTTATCATATCATAAGATATCTTTCTAATAGATACAAATATATAGATACAAATATTAAATCGAGGCACCCATTCTATGACAGATCTCAACTTACCCTCTATTTTTGTGCCTTTAGTGGGCCTAGTATTTCCGGCAATTGCAATGGCTTCTTTATCTCTTCATGTCCAAAAAAATAAGATTGTCTAGATCCAATGGGACCAAATCCTATCAATTTATTTCAACACTGTATCATAATACAGATATTTTTTTAGTGCAATATGGTACGATATGTGGATCTTTCCACACACAAATGAAAGAACTGTTATGTATGCGGATACATGCTATCTGCATAAATGCATGTATATATATATATATATAGCTGGTTAAAAACGGATCAGTAAATATTTTTAATAGAAAGTCAATGTATCTAACCAATTACTCCACATCAGAATAGTGCTAGTTGATGAAAGTTACTTCGGGATCAAGAAAGGTAAAGTCAAATTTGGGTTATTCTCTCAATTCCAATCGAATGCAACTGGATCTAGTATAGTATGAATTGGCGATCAGAACATATATGGATAGAACTTATAAGGGGGTCTCGAAAAACAAGTAATTTTTGCTGGGCCTGTATCCTTTTTTTAGGTTCACTAGGATTCTTAGCGGTTGGAACTTCCAGTTATCTTGGTAGGAATCTGATATCCATATTTCCATCTCAGCAAATTATTTTTTTTCCACAAGGAATCGTGATGTCTTTTTACGGGATCGCAGGTCTGTTCGTTAGCTCCTATTTGTGGTGCACTATTTTGTGGAATGTAGGTAGTGGTTATGACCGATTCGATAGAAAAGAAGGAATTGTGTGCATTTTTCGTTGGGGATTTCCTGGAATAAATCGTCGCATCTTCCTTCGCTTCCTTATGAGAGATATCCAATCAATCAGAATTGAGGTTAAAGAGGGTCTTTATCCTCGTCGTGTCCTTTATATGGAAATCAGAGGTCAAGGGGCCATTCCCTTGACTCGTACTGATGAGAATTTTACTCCACGAGAAATTGAACAAAAAGCTGCCGAATTGGCCTATTTCTTGGGCGTACCAATTGAAGTATTTTGAAATGAATTGAACACAATAAAGAATAAATGTTTTCTCGGCATGGGGGAAGGAACTTGCTAATTCCCTTTTTAATATAATTGAAGTCTTTTTGGAATGTTCATTTGAACAAAACATGTTAGATTATTCTATTTCCTCCTTCCTTTGTCGTGGCGACTCCCATAGAATAAACCAAAAAAGCAGGAGGGCGTATATGGAATAACTATAATAAACTATACTATAATAAAGAAGAAAATTAAGAAAAGAATAAATTTTTGTATACCATTTGTATACCAAAAGTATTTCATATGCGTATGGGTCCCAACTCAATTCTTTTCTACTAGAAAATTTCTACTAGAAAAAAGGCTAATCTAAGGCTAATATAATAAGTAGGGATTCATCAAATATATCCGAACATTTATTTCGTAATACGGAATTCATCTCATCTTTTTAGGCCCAAAATTTTGATGATACCTTTTTCCTTGGTTGTGGCTAGGCGGTGAAACATTTCGAAATAATTAACTGAGGGGGGGGTTTTCGTTTCTAAATCCGATTTGTTATTTTAAGTGGGTTTTCGAGTATTCATAGAAAGGAACAAATGAAGATGAAATTGCTTCGAATTTGCCCATTCAAATTTGCCCAATTGAGATATCTAGGAATAATATTGATTTTTCATTTTTATACGAAAAGGGCAAACCCTTATCCCATTTCTATATTCCTTCTAGATCCAAGAACTAAACTCAATTTTGACACAAAAATTGGAATGAATAGACCCATAGGTTCAATACCTTGTTATAGAACTCGTGCTTCAGAGAAATATCATATAGAGTCAACGAATGAAGCAGGTTCATTAACGATTCAATTCACAGATAAAAAATGAAAAAAAAGAAAGCATTGCCTTCTTTCCCATATCTTGTATCTATAGTATTTTTGCCCTGGTGGGTTTCTCTTTCATTTAATAAATGTCTGGAACTTTGGGTTACAAATTGGTGGAATACCGGGCAATCCAAAACTCTCTTGAATATCATTCAAGAGAAAAACGTTCTAGAAAGATTCATAGAATTAGAAGAACTCTTTCTGTTGGACGAAATGATAAAGGAGTACCCGGAGACACATATACAAAAACTTCGTATAGGAATACACAAGGAAACGATACAATTGGTCAAAACACACAATGAATATCATCTCCATATCATTTTGCATTTCTCGACAAATATAATCTCTTTCGCTATTCTAAGTGGTTATTTTATTTTGGGTAATGAGGAACTTGTCATTCTTAATTCTTGGGTTCAGGAATTCCTCTATAACTTAAGTGACACAATAAAAGCTTTTTCGATTCTTTTAGTTACTGATTTATGGATTGGATTTCACTCGACTCATGGTTGGGAACTAATAATTGGTTCGTTCTACAATGATTTTGGATTGGCTCATAACGATCAAATTATATCTGGTCTTGTTTCCACCTTTCCAGTTATTCTAGATACAATTGTGAAATATTGGATTTTCCATTATTTAAATCGTGTATCTCCTTCGCTTGTAGTCATTTATCATTCAATGAATGAATGAAGAACTCATTTGATCTCCTGATATCAATCAAATAAATCAGAATCTTTCTTCCTTTATAAAGAAACCATTTT